AAATTACATTAAAAATATCACTATTTAAGACAAAAATAATTCTTACAAAATTAATAATAAAAATTCAGGATAATAAATAACTTTCGCTACTCCTTAATGATGTTAAATTATATTTTTTAAATTCACCAAGGATAACTGAAAAAAGCAATCTTAAGTAATAAAATAGGCTTATTAGAGAGCCAGAGATAAATAAAGATATTAAAGGAAAATATGGACCTTGAAATCTAACTACTATAACTAACCATTTAGACACAAAACCAAGTAGTGGAGGTAAACCTCCTAGTGATAGTAATATAAAAATAATTCCTATTGCTCTAAATTCATATTTATTTAGTTTTTCTAGATTTACTATATTTTTTATATCAATATATCACAGTATTATAAAAATACAAATAGATAGAATAAGATAGATAAAGAAATATACTTTTATTACCCATTCTATATGTATTAAGGCAAAAAGTATTCAACCTAGATGACCGATAGAAGAGTATGCTAATAAGGGTCGGATCTGTGTTTGATTAATACCTCCTAGGCCTCCTATAAGCCTGGATCCACCACTAATCAAACAAAATATGAAAATAATCAAAAAATGATTTCCATTTTCTATTAAACAAATTATTAAATATAAAGGAGCAATTTTTTGCCAGCTAGCTAACAAAAGACAAGATATCCATGAAAGCCCGGCTATTACTCTAGGTAATCAATAGTGGAAAGGTCAAAAACCTAGTTTTAAACATAATCCTCTAATAATTAATAATAGCCCCATATTATTAGTTAATAAACTAGAAGTTAAATTGATTTCTCATGTGTATGAAATAGAATAAGTTATTAAGCTGCCAAAAATTAAAAATCTAGATCCTAATGCTTGAATTACAAAATACTTAACAGCAGATTCTCTTTGAATCCTGCCTTTTGGCAACACTAATATAGGAAGGAAACCTATTAAATTAATTTCTAAACCAGCTCAAATTCCCAACCAGTGGAGGGAAGAAACTGAAAATAAGGTGCCACCACCTAATGTTAATAGAAATATATTACTAAAAGGAAGTCTGGAGAACATAAGAAAAAGGGTAATTTGAAATACCCAAAGTAAGGTTAGCAGCCCTATTTTACTCAAAGTTTTTTCTACTGAGCTCAGTCTAATGAACCTTCATTTCACTCATGAAATAAGCCTAAAACTAAAATGATTAAAAAAATAAATGTACCTACAACCAACGAAATAGAAAATCTGGTAATTATGTTAGTTAATATAGGTAATAAAAGAACAATCTCTACATCAAAAATCAAAAAAATAATAGCTAATAGGAAAAAACGTATAGAGAAAGGTAAACGAGCAGATTTTATAGGATCAAAACCACACTCAAAAGGAGAGCTCTTTTCTCGGTCCCTTAAAGCTCGTTTTGCTAAAACTCATCCTAATAGTATTACTACACATGATAAAATCAATGCAACTAATCTTCTTCAAATTCTTCTTAACATTTTTATACTAGAGATAATTCGTATATCACATAAGAATCAACATCAATGATTTCCGTTCATCCGGCGTAGTATAAACTGATTTAATTTAAATGGGTAATTTAAATTACAATTTTCTAATTAACAGATAGACACCTCTTTTTGGTTTCCATTTACTTAAGTATAAAGAAAGATTTTCTTCCAAAATACGAGCCGAAATCGTATGCGAATTTTTCGCTTTTTATACTGACCTAAAAACCAAAGTTTATTTTTTGAATGCAAATCAAATCTTTTACAGTTAAAGTATTAGATCTAAGTTCTTAGAGGCATAAAATTGCCGTTTTTAGATTAAAAATCTAACACTTTCAGCTCAGTCATCTAAAAATTGTAATAAATTTATGACCCTCATCAATAAATTGATAAGTATAAAAATAATCAGACAACGTCAACAAAATGTCAATATCATGCCGCAGCTTCAAAACCAAAATGATGTCCCGTAGAAAAATGTTGAAACCATACCCGTAATAAACAAACAAGTAAAAATGTTCTACCAATTAATACATGCAACCCATGAAATCCGGTAGCCACAAAAAACCTAGAACCATATGCTCCGTCTGCAATAGTAAAAGATGCTTCAAAGTATTCACACCCCTGTAAGAAAGTAAAATAAACTCCTAAAATTACAGTAGCAATTAAACCTTGGATACCTGAGGGGTTGTCTCCCTCTATTAAGCTATGATGTGCTCAGGTAACTGTAACACCAGAAGCTAGTAATACCCCTGTGTTTAGTAAAGGAACTTCAAAAGGATTTAAAGGAGTTACTCCGGTAGGGGGTCAGCAAGAACCTAACTCGAGTCTAGGAGCTAATCTTCTATGAAAATATGCTCAAAAAAATGCAAAAAAGAAACAAACTTCTGATACAATAAATAAAATTATTCCTCATCGGAGACCTTTAGAAACTTGTATTGTATGGAATCCTTGGAATGTAGCTTCTCGAATTACATCTCGTCATCATTGTAATATTGTAATAATAATTAAAACTAACCCAAAAATAAGAGTTATATATCTATATCCATGTATTCACCCTGCAAGTCCTGAAGTTAAGAAAAGTGCACCTATAGAGCCAGTTAATGGTCAAGGTCTAAATTCAACTAAATGAAATGGATTCCGTCCCATAAGTAATAAATAATATGATTACAGATATTTCGATATTTATATAGGTCTTCATTTTCTTTAATAAAGTTATTAAAGCCTGTTCTATATTAACTTTTATATAAAAATATGTTAAAACCGAAAATACTTCTATAGAGCCGAGACATTAACTTGATAAACATAAATTTTACTACAAATTTTGCTTATTAATACCACCGCTAAAAAACTTTTTTTTACCTTAAATAATATGTTGAAAAAAAACCCTAAAAAGGGTGTATTTTTATGAAAAAATACTAAAATTTAGGGTATTAACCGAAAAAGGTAAATTCTGTTATAAATTTCTATTCAATTCTCCAAAACCTCTAATTTTTTTTTTTTTTTCTGTCTTAGGGGGTGTCTCCTACTGGGTTTTTCCTTCTAGTGAAAATTTGTAGATTTATAGCGATTTTTCTATTTTGGTGTTATTTTATTCTATTTTTTCCTTAAATAAAAATTTTATTATTTGTACCTTAGCATCTTCAGTGCTACGCTCTAATTATAAGCTATTAGAATAGTACCATGAAATAATTAGTAATACTATGATAGATAGTAAAATTAGTGTAATGAAAAAATTAAACGATTTTATTTGGATTTCTTGATTTTTTTGTCTAATAAGAGAAGTAGATATTTTAGTTCCTTGTCCTCCTAAGATTTCTAACCATCCTAGGTCAACAGACTTCATTAAATTGGTTCCTAATATTATTGATATTTTTGTAAGAGGCTGAGAAGAAAGTGGAGTAAGAAATCACATTGTAGCAAAAAATGTTAATTTTTTACTAATTCTATTTTTTCTATAATTTTTTTCTAGTATTATAAATGATAAGAAGAAACCTGCTATGATGACAACAGGGGTTAAATATTTCATTATTGAAGGTATAAGGAAAGGTAATGGATTAAATTGAGTGAAAATAGCTTGAAAGAAGAATCCTGTTACAATAGCAGCCACAGTTAGTATAGTTATAGATCAATTAATATATAAATCAGCTTCTTGCTTTCCATGAAAGGCAAAATTTTTTATTCTACTTCATAATGAACAAAAAGATAAGCGTAGTGAGTATGCAGCCGTCATTCCTGTAGCTAAAAATATAAAAATAACTATAAATAGGTTTGTGGGGTTAGATAACGAAAGTTCTAAAATTAAATCTTTAGAGTAAAATCCTCTTATAAAAGGAGCTCCGCATAAAGATAAATTAGCAATATTTAGACAAGTGATAGTTAAAGGTATTTGCTTAGAAAGAAATCCTATATGGCGAATATCTTGAGTATTAGAACTATTATGAATGATGGTCCCTGCACATAGAAATAATAATGCTTTAAATAAAGCATGTGTATATAAATGAAAAAGAGTTAGATAAGGTATCCCCATTGCTAAACTTATTATTATAACACCTAATTGACTTAAAGTAGATAGAGCAATAATTTTTTTTAGATCGTTTTCGTAGTTAGCACCGATACCTGCTATAAGAAGTGTTAGGACGGAAATAAATAATAAAGTAGGTTTAAATAAGGAAATTGTATTTAAGAAAGGGAAAAAGCGGATTAACAAGAAGACTCCGGCAGTTACTAGTGTTGAAGAATGTACTAGAGCAGACACTGGGGTAGGGGCTGCTATAGCAGCCGGTAATCAACTAGAAAAAGGAATTTGGGCTCTTTTAGTTATGGCTGCAATAGTAATTGTTAAGCAGAATAATATAGATAAATGGAAGTCTCATATTTCAATAATTAATCAATGACCTTGGAGAACTAGTAAGCCTACTGAGATAAGAATTATAACGTCTCCAATGCGGTTAGCTAGTACTGTAATTATTCCAGCACTTAATGATTTTATATTCTGGTAATAGATAACTAAAGCAAATGACACGATACCTAGGCCATCTCATCCTAATAACAATGCGGGTAGTCTGGGGATAAAAATTAATAAATTTATTGATAACACAAATAGTATTACCAATCAACTAAATCGTTTTAAGAACGGGTCATGGGTTATATACCTAGAGGAAAACATTATAACACAACCTGAAATTAAACAAACCACATTACTAAAAGTTAGCCTAATAGGGTCAAAAATAATAGATATTCTTATTGTACAAGAACTTAATTGGAAAATAATTCACTCAAAGAGAATAGACTTTTGGGTAACTAAAAAAATTATACTAACTGGAAAAATTATTATTCTGTATGCTAATAAAAATAGAGATCTGATAGAAGAAGATTTTATTATTTTAAACATGGTTAAATGAAATTTTTTCATCTCCAAATCCACAAGTTGGTATTTTAGTATAAACTAATTTAACCATTAGGTTGATATAGAATAATTTTTTAGTATCTAGAATCATAATATAACTAAATCACTTTTAGTTACTAGAAAATTTCCTGGAATTCAATGTAGAAAGAGTAGAGTATAACCAATATTTTTAAACTGATTAAATGGTTTAATAAATTTAGGATTTCCTCCATGTTGAGTTACAGTAAATAAATATATACTATATAAAGCAGCTAGAAATCCTATAATTATAATAGGGGTAATAAAGTAGCTAGAATTATGTATTACACAAGGAAAAATTATAATTTCACCTAATAAATTAATACTAGGAGGAGCTGCTATATTTATAATAGAAAAAAGAAATCATCATAAAGATAGTGAAGGTAGAAGTATTAATAAGCCTTTTCCTAGAAATAAACTACGTGTGTGGGTCTTCTCGTAGGTAAAATTTGCTAATGCAAATAAAGCAGAAGAACAAAATCCGTGGGAAATTATTAATACTAAGGCTCCAGATCATCCTCAGGAAGTATTAGAAAAGGCTCCTGCCAATATTAAGGATATATGCCCAATAGAAGAGTAAGCAATTAAAGATTTTAAATCAATCTGTCGAAAGCAAATAATTCTAGTGATTACACCTCCTCATAAAGCTAGGGAAAATACAAAAACTAATGAGTTTCTAATAGAAAATCTTGAATACTGATGAATCCGAAGAATTCCATATCCTCCTAATTTTAGTAATACAGCTGCAAGAACTATAGATCCCGCTACTGGAGCCTCTACGTGAGCTTTAGGAAGTCATAAGTGTACAGAAAATATTGGAAGCTTAACTAAGAATGCTATAAATATAAATAAAGTTATAACATTTATAGCTCTTGGATTTAAAGCAAAATTGTTTATCCGTATTCTATGTGTTAGTAGTATCTGGCTGCAATAAACTTCTTTATTTATTCAAATAATAATAAATAACAAAGGTAAAGAAGCAATAACAGTGTATATTATTATATATATGCCTGCTTGTAAGCGTTCAGGTTGATAACCTCAACCAAGGATCAGCATTAGAGTAGGAATTAACGAGGCCTCAAATAAAAAATAAAATATAAAGGTTCTAGAAACTAAAAATGTTAAAACTAAAACTAAATTTAAAATCAGTAAAACCATAGAAAAAAAAGTGCTTCTTTTGTCTTGAATTTTAACACTTGTTTGTCTAGCTAATATTATTATCAGTGAAATTCAAAAAGTTAGTATAACAAGGACATTAGACATAGAGTCTTGGCTTATAGTATAATTTAAAGATTCAAAATTTTCAGAAGGACTAAATAAGTGAATAGTGGAAATCATTCTACATAAAGCTAAGGATCATATTTTTATGTATCAAGATCATTTACCAGAAAATGAAAATATTGAAGTAATTGAAATGAATAACAGGCCTAACATTTTTGTATTGAGAAACTAGTTACGTAGTCATTACCTCGAGTCCGGATAATAGCAACAAGAATAGCTAACCCTAAACTAGCCTCACATGCTCTTAAAGTAATTAGAATCAAAGAGGTATAGCCTCTACTAGAAACATTATTAGAAAAACTAAATATTATAATAAATAAGTTTATAGTTGCTGCTTCTAAGCTTAGTAAGATACTTAAAAAGTGACTATACTGTAAGGATAAGGCTAACAAAGCTATAAAAAATCCTAATATACTAAATATTACTAAATAAAATGTACTCATATCATAGTGTAACGATAGCTTATTAAGAGCATTGGTCTTGTAAGCCAAAGGTGAAACTAGTTTCTCGTTATTTATGTAAGTTACTAAGTGAATTGAACACTTTAAGTTTGTTTTCAAAACAAGCTATCCCCAGGAGTAACTATGTATTAATAATCTAAAATTATATCTCATAATATTTGAAGGAGTGGGTTAAAAATAAAATATAAAAAATATATAACAGTAAAAACTTGACCAATTTGCTCATAGGGTGCTTCTACTGGACAACTTCCAATTCAGGTTAAGATAATAAAAAATATTACTATCAACCAAAAAAGAAACTGATTTACTGGGTAAAATGATATGGATCGGAATTTTCTTTTATGGGTAATAGGTAAAATAAATAAAATAGCAATTGATATAACTAAGCCAATGACACCCCCTAATTTATTTGGGATAGAACGTAAAATTGCATAAGCAAATAAAAAATATCATTCTGGCTGAATATGTACAGGAGTGACAAGAGGGTTAGCAGGAATAAAATTTTCCGGGTCAGTTAGTAATTGGGGAGAAAAAAGCACCAGCAGACAAAGAAATATAATTAAAATGATAAACCCAACAATATCCTTAAAAGTATAATAGGAATGGAAAGGGATTTTTTCTCCGTCTCTTCTTAATCCTAAAGGATTATTAGATCCAGTTTCATGTAAGAAAAGCAGGTGTAGTACTGATATACCAATAGTAATAAACGGTAAAAGAAAATGAAGTGTAAAAAATCGAATTAAAGTAGCATTATCTACAGCGAACCCTCCTCACACTCACTCTACTAATATTTTCCCTAAATAAGGAATAGCAGAAAGTAAGTTTGTAATCACAGTTGCCCCTCAGAAAGACATTTGACCCCAAGGAAGAACATAACCAAGGAAAGCGGTCCCTATAGTTAAAAATAACAAGATGACACCAATATTTCAGGTGTGAATATTTATGTAAGATCCATAGTATATACCACGACCAATATGAAAATAGATACAAATAAAAAATCAAGATGCTCCATTTGCATGTATAGCTCGTAAAAGCCATCCATAGCTTACATCACGACTAATGTGAATAACTGAGCTAAAAGCTAAATCTACATGAGCTGTATAATGTATAGCTAAAAACAAACCTGTTACGATTTGAATACCTAAACATAGGCCCAGCAACGATCCAAAGTTTCATCAAATAGAAAGATTTGATGGTGCTGGTAAATCTACTAGGGCGCCATTTATAACTTTTAAGACTGGATGAATTTTTCGAATTGGACTTCGCATACACTTAATTAACTAAAAGGACGTAAGGAAGAATGTTGATAGTAGCAAATTTTTACTACTACAACAAGATTAATTAACAAAATAATAGCTAAACCAACTATAACTGAAATTACATGGGACGCTGCTATTTCAGTTCCATAATTTTTTAAGAATTTAAATTGCCTGAAATTATTAGCAGAAAAAAAATAATTTATATCAATAAGAGGAGTAAAGTATAGAAAAAAACCTACAAGTACCGGAAATAAAAGTAATAAAAAAAGAGAGTTTCCTCTTCCAAATAAAATATTTGGAGATAATGCTGCTACATATGCAAATATTACCAGTAAACCTCCAACATAAATCAAAAACAAAATATAACCATATCACGATGATAATGTTATAGCACTTGATACACATATTAAGAGAGTTGAGATTATAATTACAAGGCCCAATCTTAATGGCTGAGACATGAGAGGAATTATAAGTAAAAAAGAAATTAAAAAACTAAATAAAATTAGAGAACTCATGTCGAAATGTAGGACTATAACCTAATCTTTAACTTCCAATGTTAATATTTTATTAAACTACAGTTCCGTTAGAAATAGATTAAATTTATTAAACAAGTAATAAGTAATAATGATACTAGTGATACGGGAAGAAACCTTTTTCACGCTAACCCTATTAATAAATCATACCGAAATCGTGGATATCTTGCTCGAACTCAAATAAATATAAAAGCAAAAAATAAAACTTTCAGTATAAATCCTATGTCTCTTTCAAAAAAAAAATAAGATCCTGCTCCTGTAAATAATAATGAAGTAAATAAACTTATCACTAAGATATTAGCATATTCTGCCAAAAAAATTAAAGCAAACCCAGCACTCCCATATTCGATATTAAATCCTGAAACTAGCTCTGATTCTCCTTCAGCAAAATCAAAAGGAGCTCGGTTTGTTTCTGCTACACATGTAACAAATCAAATAGCGGAAACAGGCAATAAAATAAATAATATTCAGACTAAATTCTGAGCTTCTTTCATTTTTATAAAACTAAATGTACCAACTAAAAATAAAGGAAAAAGAAGAATAAGAGCTATACTCACTTCATAGGAAATTGTTTGAGCAATAGCTCGAAGACTTCCTAACAAAGCATATTTTGAATTTGATGATCATCCTGCAAGCAACGTCCCATAAACATTTAAACCCGATACACAAAGAAAAAATATAATACCTCATTCAAAATAACTTAAAGCATACTGTCTAGGGTATAATTGCCATAATAAAAGGGCTAAAATAAACCTAAAAATTGGTGCAATAAAATATAAAGAATAATTAGCTATAAATGGTTTAGCAATTTCTTTAGTTAGTAATTTAGCAGCATCAGCGATAGGTTGAGGTAGGCCTATTAAACCTACCTTATTAGGACCTTTTCGAATTTGAATATATCTTAATCCTTTACGTTCTAAAAGAGTAAAGAAAGCGACTGCTAGTAAAATACAAATATAAGAAAACAAACAAGAAAGGATTGATAGATACATTATAAAGAAAAGGAATTTCACCTTTATATTTAGGGCTTAAACCTAATGCACTTTATCTGCCATCTTTATGACTTACGTATCAAATAAAGGATTTTCACCTATATCTATTGATCCTAAGTCAATTGCATATTGTTTGCTAATTTGATTTTAATCTTTTAACCTAAAATTATATTTATTCTTTATTAGTATAAAATACTATAAAATTGGTCCTTTCGTACTGAATTTATACATATTAATTAAAGATAGAAACTGACCTGGCTCACGCCGGTCTGAACTCAGATCACGTAAAATTTTAATGGTCGAACAGACCAACCTTTAAAGACGGTTGCATCTTTAGGATATTTTGGTCCAACATCGAGGTCACAAGCCTTTTTTTCGATAAGAGCTCTCAAAAAAGATTATGCTGTTATCCCTACGGTAACTAATTTCTTTAATCAAAATTTTTGGATCAAAATGTGTATATTTTTTTATTAAAAGAAGCTTTATTTGTTCCTAGGTCGCCCCAACCAAAATTTTTAAAAGTTATATTTATATTAATATACTTATTGCCTTTTAATTACTTTTAAGCTCGATAGGGTCTTCTTGTCTTTTAATTAAATTCAAGCTTCTTCAGCTGAAGATTAAATTTTATAAAATTATATAGAGACAGGGTTACTCTTGTCAAACCATTCATACCAGCCCCCAATTATAGGGCAAATGATTATGCTACCTTTGCACGGTCAGAGTACCGCGGCCGTTAAAATATTTCACTGGGCAGGTCCGACTCTTTATATTTCGTATTCAAAGAGCCATGTTTTTGATAAACAGGCAGAGTGTAGATTTGCCGAGTTCCTTTTTATAATTTTAATTTTATATTATTTTTAGGAATTTAATTTATATAAAAAAATTAAATTTTTATAGTTTATTTATACTCATTTTAACATTAATATAAAATAGTTTTACGGTTACTATCCTTTTTCTTCTTAGCAATAATAAATTTATTATATTTTTATAGTTATAATTAATTATAACAAAATCTATAATTATAGCTATTTTCAAGCTTAAATTTAATAAAAAATTATGTATCATTATATTATTTACAAGCTTATCCTTGTAAATCTAAATAAACTAAATTTTACTCTAATTAAATTTAGTTAAAAATATAGTTTTTAGCACTTCTATGCTTTTCAGGAAAACTAGCTATCACTTAATGCGAAAAAAATTTCATTACTATTTTTAGTTCTAATAAAATTATTGCCACAATTATTATTTTATTTTCTAATATAAAGACCAAAAATAGCTCATTAAGTTTCGAGAAATTTAATTTTAAAGTTAAATCTAGTTAAACCATGATGCAAAAGGTACAAATTTTTATTTCTACTTTTTTTCTGCTTAAAAATTCCTTTACAGTACTTAATTAAGTATATAGTAAGTTTTAATCTCCTATACTAACTTTAAAAATGTTTTCACATTTAAAATTCAAATTTATATCTATATAAATATATAACATAAAAACAACTTGTTATAAGTATCTTTTCAGTGTAAGTGAAATGTATTAATATACTATGTCTTTATTCTAGGGACAATTTCCATTACCCCTACTATGTTACGACTTATCTCATTTTTCAATGAGAGCGACGGGCGATGTGTACACGTTTCAGAGCCAAATTCAAATTATTTAAATATTCTATTTTACTTTCAAGTCCTCCTTCAATAAATAATTTTTTATTATTTTCCGTTATTATAAGTATTAATTGTAACCCATCTTTACCTTTTTATAAGCTGCACCTTGATTTGACGTATTAACTTAAGAGTTTATTTGCTAATTTCTATATTTTTAAAAGTTACCTGACGACAACGGTATACAAACTGAATACAAAAAAAGGTAAGGTTCAACGTGGATTGTCGATTATAAGACAGGTTCCCCTGAGAGGTCTAAAACACCGCCAAGCTCTTTGAGTTTTAAATTTTTACTATTCGTAGTACTCAGGTAAACTAAGTTTATTTAAAATCAAGAATAATAGGGTATCTAATCCTAGTTTCCCTCGAGATTATCGTAGACTCAACATTTATGTTTTTATTAATATATTTTTTTTTACTCAGATTTTACTCCTATAAAATAAAATTTTTAACATAATAGCTATCTTACTACCTTTTTATACCTAAAATATATAGTTTGATTTCTTGGTATAACCGCGGATGCTGGCACCAAGTTAACCAAATCTTTTTAACTAAATTAATACAGGTGTTCACCTTATTTTTAACCTCTGACACTGGTGTTAGCGGAACGTTCAAAGCATCATATATACATAATACCTAGAATAATTATTATACATAAATTTTATACTTATTTATAATTTTTATTTTTCCTCGCTTCTATCTAATAAAACCATGTGTATTTTTTTATTATCACTATATAGATAAGTTAGAGCCAAGCTTCTTCTTAAATAATTAAGATGATAAATTTTAATTATTGGAAATTTTAATAACTCATATTATCCTAAAAAAGATTATGTTCCTAAGGTGTTATTTGCACATTAGATTTTCGTTCTAAAGGTATAGATTAATTTATTAGGAATATCTTTTTAGTATAAAAAGTATATTTGCCTTCCAAGCAAAAAGTTTAATAAATTTAAAAAAGATACTTACAGAGCAGTGTAAGGGCACAAAGAATTTTGATTTCTTAAGAGAGGTTCAACACCTCCTGGTAAGATTTTAAGTTAAACAAACTTTAAGCCTTCAAAGCTTACAATAAAAAAAATTTTTTTAGATCTTGCTCGTTATAGTTTATTTAAAAATATCGATTTGCAAATTCGGAGTAAGAGTTCAACCCTCTTAATGGGTATTGGTGGCTGAGTAGTAAGCAATAGACTGTAGATCTATCTACGGATTTAATTTTCCCCAATAAATATAAAATGTAAAATAAGCTAAGTTTAAGCTATTGGGTTCATACCTCAAAAATGAATTTGTGTTCTTTTACAATAATTTTTAATTATATTATAAAATATATAAAACATTAATAAAGTAAGTTTAGTTATAGACATAAATTAAATAAATTATTAATGAGGGTGTTCATCTGAATATAACGTAATTAATAAACAAAAAATATAAGCTTGAATAACCCCAATTCCAAATTCAAAAATAGTATAAAAAACTTGAATTAGAAGTAAAAATAAACCAGAAAAAATTGATGATATTAAAAAACTAGTTGTTAAGTAATTTCCAATTAACGTTAGAACAATATGACCAGCTCTTATATTTGCTGTTAATCGGACAGAAAGGGTGATCGGACGAACCATGATACTTACTGTTTCAATGATAACTAAAAAAGGATTTAAAGGAGCTGGAGCTCCTATAGGTAAAAGACCGGCCACCACAGACCTTGTATTAAAAAAAACAGCAGATAAAATTAAGGATAATCATAAAGGTAAACCTAAAGAAAGAGATACAGCTAAATGTCTTGTTGGTCTAAAAACATAAGGAATTAAACCACTTAAATTTATAAAAATTAAAAATAAAAATAAACCCCTTAAAATATTAATAAATCCTCCAATATTTGACCCAAAAGATCGAAAAATCTGAGAAGATCCAGTGTCTTTAAAGAGTATAATAATCCTCACTCAGCGAGGAGACTTTGTTCAATAAGTTGAACTAAAAATAAAAATAGTCACTAATGAAAAAATTCATATTAAAATATATAAAGACATAAAAACTTGGTTATTATCATCGAAAGAAGAAAAAATATCTACAAGCATTCTTATCAATTTCATTTATTTTTTTTTACATATAAAAATTTTATATTTTCACCATGAAAATATACTTTTTTAGATCATCAAATTAAAACAGATATACACAACACTGCAATTCAAAATAATATAAATAAAAAAATTCAATTTAATGGAGATAACTGAGGCATGTAAAAAGTACTAAATTTTATTAGTAACAGTAAGCTGACAACCTAATATTATAATTTAACTAACTTTTTATGATGATGAATGAGCAGATCAAACTCATTTCATAAAATTATTTAAAGGAATTGCTTCAATAACGATAGGCATAAATGAATGATTAGCACCACAAATTTCAGAACATTGACCGTAAAAAACACCAGGATATTTCACAAAAAATCTTAATTGGTTTAATCGTCCTGGAACAGCATCAGCTTTCACACCTAAGGAAGGAACGGTTCATGAGTGTAGTACGTCTGCAGATGTAACTAAAATACGAATATCAGTTTCAATAGGCAAGACCACCCGATGATCTACTTCTAACAACCGAAAATCCCCAGAATCCAGTTCATTTCTAGGAATTATATATGAATCAAACTCAATATCTAAAAAATCTGAATATTCGTAACTTCAGTATCACTGGTGTCCAATTCTTTTAATAGTTAATCTGGAATCACCTACTTCGTCTAAAAGGTATAGCAACCGTAGAGATGGAAGTGCTAAGAATACTAAAATAATTGCTGGAACAATTGTTCAAATTGTTTCAATCTCTTGACCTTCAACTAAGGAACGGCATGAATACTTATTAATAATCAAAAAAAATGAGGCATACCCCACTAAACTAATAATTATAACTAAGATCATTATAGCATGATCATGAAAAAAAATAAGCTCTTCTATTAGAGGAGAAGCAGCATCTTGAAACCCTAATTGTCCTCATAGACTCATATCATAAATTAAGTATAAGTTCCTACTAATGCACCTGTCTCATCAGAATTATGGAAATCAGCGGGTAAAACGTTATCTCATTCTAACCTCCTACTTAAGTGAATACTTCAAACAACATTTCGCTGAGAAATTAATGATTCTCAGACAATTACTATAAAAAATAAAACCGCAATAAAAGAAATTATTGATCCTATTGAAGAAATTACATTTCATTTAGTGTATGAGTCAGGGTAATCTGAGTAACGTCGTGGCATTCCCCTTAAACCTAAAAAATGTTGAGGAAAAAAAGTAAGATTTACTCCAATAAATATTAAATAAAAATGAGCTTTAGTTCAACGTTGATGTAATGTTACTCCTCTTAATAAAGGAAATCAGTATGTAAATGCCCCAAATAAGCCAAATACGGCCCCTATAGACAAAACATAATGAAAATGAGCCACTACATAATAAGTATCATGAAGCATAATATCTAAAGAAGAATTTGATAATACAATTCCAGTTAAACCTCCAACAGTAAAAAGGAAAATAAACCCTATAGCTCAAAGTATAGGAGCTTCATACTTGATTTTAGCACCATAAATAGTAGCAAGTCAACTAAATACTTTAATTCCAGTAGGTACAGCAATAATCATAGTAGCAGCTGTAAAATAAGCCCGGGTATCTACATCTATACCAACAGTGAACATATGATGGGCTCACACAATAAAACCAAGAACACCAATAGCTAATATAGCATAAATTATACCCAAGGTACCAAATGTTTCTTTTTTCACTGAATAATGTCTAACAATATGAGAAATTATACCAAAAGCAGGTAAAATTAAAATATAAACTTCAGGATGTCCAAAAAACCAAAAAAGATGTTGATATAAAATAGGGTCTCCTCCCCCAGCAGGGTCAAAGAAAGCAGTGTTAAAATTTCGATCTGTTAAAAGTATAGTAATAGCCCCTGCTAAAACTGGTAACGATAGTAAAAGTAAAATAGCTGTAATTTTAACTGATCAAACAAATAAAGGAAGACGTTCAAGCTGCATTCCACGTCATCGTATGTTAATAATTGTTGTAATAAAATTTACAGCACCTAAAATAGAAGAAACACCTGCCAGATGTAAAGAAAAAATAGCTAAATCAACAGAACCACCAGCATGAGCTAAATTACCTGATAAAGGAGGGTATACAGTTCATCCTGTTCCAACCCCACTTTCTACAGCAGCTGAAGATAGTAGTAATAGTAGGGAAGGAGGTAGCAGTCAAAAACTTATATTATTTAACCGAGGAAAAGCCATATCAGGAGCTCCTAATATTAACGGAACTAGTCAATTGCCAAAGCCACCAATTATTATAGGTATAACTAAAAAAAAAATTATAACAAAAGCATGAGCAGTAACAATTACATTATATAACTGGTCATCTCCTAAAAGAGCCCCAGGTTGACCTAATTCAGCTCGAATTAATAAACTTAAGGCTGTTCCAACTAATCCTGATCATATTCCAAATAAAATATATAAAGTTCCAATATCTTTGTGGTTTGTAGAAAATAATCAACGCAT